AAAATTCAATATATATAATGGATTCTCTCTATATTTTATTCTCTATTAGAGAATAAAATATAGACAATAATATTCGAATTAGAATAAAAAAAAGAAAATAATAAAAAGACTGTTCTTATTCAAAACGCCCTGTGATCTTCAACCAATTCTGTGCCTCAATATAATTACCAGGGGTAAGGGCTATAGCTTGTTTCCAATATTCAGCAGCTTGATCAAACCAAGATTCTCCAATTTCAGAATCTCCCTGTCGAATGGCCTGTTCTCCGCGGTCGGAATAGGGGAGTACAATCCTTCCCTTAGAACCGTACTTGAGAGTTTCCTGACTCATACGGCTCAACAGTCAATTCTTTTGATCTTCCATTTTTTCTGGAGTTACTAACAAGAAAAGAGGTTAATTACATGAGTTTAAAACTTGAATTTGGATTAATAATTCAATTGAATCCTTTGTTTTTAGTTTTATCTTTTCTCCTACCTTCTTCTTCAGAAGGTATCGACATTAATACTAATGCTCTTATTTGAATTTTCTCAAAGGTAACTATCTCGATTTCATATATCATTTCATATATAATATATCTATTTCTATAGAATCTGTGAGAAAGACTTTTCTTCATAAGAAAAGACTTACTATCTTTGGGATCTGATACTACACCGCTGCTCAAAACCTTAGGGGATCAACTTTATTACATAAGTTGATTTCGAATCTATCATCATATAAGTAAGCAGTTTTGGTTGTATCGGCCAAAAACCTTGTTAATTGATCTTTACGGTGCTTCCTCTATCAATTAGATCTTTTATCCATAGAAAAAAGTATCTAGGCATATATATTCTATTTCTTCCTATTTTTACTTCTATGAATAGGAAGTTTCTTTGCTACAGCTCATAAAAATCGTTGTTTCGAACGATATATATGTAGAAAGCCTATTTCGATTTTTTTGTCTAGTATTTATGACTATTAGTGGAGGTTCTTTTCTTTTTTCTTTCTATAATGGAGATAGTCGCACGTAATGACAGATCACGGCCATATTGTTAAAAGCTTGAGGTAAGAAAGGGTTTCGTTCGAGTGCCCTAAAATAGTATTCCAAAGCTTTTGTATGTTCTCCGTTACTTGTGTGGATAAGGCCGATGTTATAAAGTATATAACTTCGATCATAGGGATCAATTTCCAGTCGCATAGCCTCATAATAATTCTGTAAAGCTTCCGCATAATTTCCTTCAGATTGAGCCGACATCCGTTACGGTCGTTATTCGGTTCAAAGAATCTCCGTTCCAGAACCGTACGTGAGATTGTCATCTCATACGGCTCCTCCTTTATGTGGATAATGATAAACATCCATGAAATCCAAAAATATTGCAATATTCTCATTATCAACTGAGCGGGACTAGTGTTTTTACACGAAATCTCTAGCCAACCTGTCTGTAAAGGATCCTTTAATTAACATTTAGTAAGTTATTACTGGATAAATCAATCGTAACTTCAACAATTTATTTGTCCTCAACGCCGCTTAATTTCCCGGAATTAGTCACTTCAACAGTCTTCGATGGTTATATGGGTATCCAAAATACGAACGAGATGGATGTTTGTTGTCCCAACCATTCTAGTTAGTCCCGATCCCGATAAGAAAGGAAGGATTTTTTTTTACAAATTTTTCTCCTGTTGTTGATTCCCTAGCGTAGTGCTTCTTCTCCCATGCCGCCTATTGGTACTAGTGGGGTAGGATTCACCTAACCCCATAAATAGGTATATATAGGTATAACCTTTCGCTTAATACTATAAACCTAAAATTGAAGCATATTGAGGCTGCATTAATCGGGAATACACGACAGAAGGGATTAATCGTTTTATTTCCAAACTTCACCTTCAGCAAGCGTCGGTTTTTTTTTTCTTTTTTTTTTTTTCTCTGAGGAATGTATCAGTCTCCTAAGACTGAGATCGGTAAAAAACAAATAATAATCAAATCGCACCATCTCTGTAATAACTGAATGCCTCTTTTTCTCCAGAAGTTGTCGGAATTATTCGTAATAAGATATTGGCTACAATGGTAAAGGTCTTATCAATAAAATTTCCATTTATCCGAGATCTAGTCATAGGTAGCAATCCATTCTATAATTTCATTTTTTATCGCGTGATAAAATAATTCCCCAAACAAAGGAATTGTACAATACAGTACGAAATAACGTAAAAATGGACTTCTTAATCAAATGATTTTATTCTACGGTAGGCTTTGAAGTATAATTTTTTGAGTTTTAATTGATTGTATTGTGTGCGCTTACGCAAATGGGATATAAATGCCTCACTATTCACTCGGTTTAGGGACATAATCATTATGTAGGAGAGATGGCCGAGTGGTTCAAGGCGTAGCATTGGAACTGCTATGTAGGCTTTTTGTTTACCGAGGGTTCGAATCCCTCTCTTTCCGCACCCTTACCAAGGTCATCAATGTTACTGACCTCAATGTTTGAAATAATAATAGATACCATTATTGCAACTTTGATATGCATTCTCTATTCCTAATTTGTTTCTGTAATATACAAAATGGTGGATAAAGTGGGCAAGGAATAAAAATTTTCCTACACCCACTTATATACACGAATGGGAGGGGAGGGGGGGAAATACTCGGATCAAAATTCTTGTTATTTTAAAGAGGTTTAAGTCTGACGAGAATAATATTCGACAACCAGCAATTCATTCATTTTCAAACCAACCCATTTACTATCTATTATTTGATTGACTAATCCTTTATATTGGACTGGATGAAGAGTCAAATGGGGTGGCAATCTTTTGAAGGGGGCTGATTGAAGAGAATTTTGAATTAGAGTTCTCGATTTTTCTTCATCCTTGGCTGTAATAATATCTTCAGGTTTACAACGATAACTTGGTATATCTACTATACGACCATTAACTAAAACATGTCTGTGGTTAACTAATTGACGGGCTTGAGGAATAGTCGCAGCCATACCCAATCGAAAAAGTATGTTATCTAAACGCATTTCTAGTAATTGGAGTAAAACCTGGCCGGTTGACCCTTTCGCTTTTCCAGCGATACGAACGTATTTAAGCAATTGTCGTTCTGTAAGACCATAATGAAAACGCAATTTTTGTTTTTCTTCTAAACGAATACGATATTGAGATTTTTTACTGGAGAGCGATTGTTCGCTTCTAACTGGAAGCTCTTTTCTGGTTAGTCCTGGTAAATCCCCCAGACGGCGTATTTTTTTGAAACGAGGCCCTCTGTAACGTGCCATAAACACTCCTAAAATGGAAAATCTCATAAAGAAAAATCAAAACTAAACTAAATGCAAAATATGATATTATAAATGAAGTGAAATCTACTTCAAGTATTGTACTATTAAAGTATTGTACTACTGTAGTACAAAGAAGAATTAGAAAGATTCCATCAGTCAGTATCCGAATTGAATTCTATATCTATAGAAATAAAAAAAGCCGGCTATCGGAATCGAACCGATGACCATCGCATTACAAATGCGATGCTCTAACCTCTGAGCTAAGCGGGCTCTGAGAACACAAATTGTTCATTTATCAGAATTCTTTCCTAAACGACTGGTATCCTAGTTATTAACTATTTCATATTAGCTCTTCATAACACAATTACTATATCATAACATAATCCAATAAATACAAACATACAAAAAAATAAATATAGAATATCCCAGATTTATTGGATATTCTAGTATATAACATATGATAAAAATCATAATCATTTTAAAATACGAATCCAAATTATTTTCATTACCAATTACCTAGAATACTCTTTTTATCCATTTATCTAATAATTAAGAATTTATCCAAATTTTTGGATCCATAAAAAAAGAATCGAACGTTAGAGTATTCGAAATTCTATCAAAAAAGAATACAAGGGGTACATCTAAAATAGAGATATATGTAGTATATATCTCTGTATATTGAATTGCGAATACAGAGATAATAGAATCATTTCTGATTCGACTAAATATCGGTATCTGATATAGATCAAAGAAAATCCATCAACAAAAAACAAATAGAAGGGAATTTTATTTTTCCCAACCCTGGGAGTAGGTTTCGAATAAATTCAACAGTTCCAGCATATAATTCTCAGAATACAAATGAAAAAACATCATAATGCGATATGATATCAATCTCAAAGAAAAAACGGGGGATATGGCGAAATTGGTAGACGCTACGGACTTAATTGGATTGAGCCTTGGTATGGAAACTTACCAAGTGAAAACTTTCAAATTCAGAGAAACCCTGGAATTCAAAATGGGCAATCCTGAGCCAAATCCTTCTTTCCGAAAACAAATAAAAGTTCAGAAAGTGAAAATAAAAAAAAAGGATAGGTGCAGAGACTCAATGGAAGCTGTTCTAACAAATGGAGTTGACAAGATTCAATTGATTAATGAAGATTTCTAACTTCTATTTTTAAATATTTGGATTCTATCCCAATTGAAACATTAGAATCAAATCAATTACAACTGGAAGAAAATGACTTAATATTGATTGCTCAAATCAGTCACTCCACCATAATCTGATGGATCAGTTGAATAACTGATTAATCAGACGAGAATAAAGATAGAGTCCCATTCTACATGTCAATATCGACATCAATGAAATTTTTAGTAAGAGGAAAATCCGTCGACTTTAGAAATCGTGAGGGTTCAAGTCCCTCTATCCCCAAAAGCCAATTTAATTCCCTCCTTTTTATGGCCCTTTTTGGATTTAGTTGACATAGACTCAAGTAATTTCTTAGATTTCGGATGGTGCGTCAAGAATGGTCGGGATAGCTCAGCCGGTAGAGCAGAGGACTGAAAATCCTCGTGTCACCAGTTCAAATCTGGTTCCCGGCAACTCATTATGTATGAGTATCTATTCCCATATTTCTTTTGAAAAATGGGGGGAATAGATACATATTTATTAGTGGTCTTAATCATCCTACATAATTTATGTAGGCGGACGGAGATATCCTCTTTCTAGATGAAGAATGAATAGATGTATATTCTAGGTA